ATTAGAACGGAAAGATCCATTAGATAATGAACTATTGGTTCTAAACCATCTCTGGCGATGAATCAACAATTCGAAGTGCTTTTCTTGCGTATTCTTGATGAACCAGCGTTTATATATAGATGTAGGAGGGTTTGTTTGGGAAGCAATAAGCCCCTTTGACATCTCTTCATCTGCAAAGAATTCTCGACGTGAAAACACAGAGACAGAGGGCTGATCTTTGAATAGGGAAAAGAATGGATCCGCAGGGTCCCAAATGAATTGGCTTGTTCGAAAAAAGCCTTGTTCTTTGGAAGATCTATCTCGTGTCTGGTACTGCATGGTTCCACTCTGCAAGAACTCCGAATCATTCTCTTGAAGCTCATCCTCTTTATGATAAATGATCCATTTGCCCCGAAATGACCCAGTCCAATAGGGAAATCCCAATTCCGTGGGCCTTTCGATACAATCAAATAGATTGCCACAAGGGCGCCATATTCTAGGAGCCCAAACTATGTGATTGAAGAAATCCTCCTCTATCTGTTGCGGATCAAGGGCCCCTTCCCCTTCTTCAAACTCCGATTCGTATTTTTCATATAGAAATCTCTGATCAACGATAGAACAAGATCCATTTTGCATCATATCTAACTGATTCCTTGGTTCGGACCGAAGAAGTAATGTCACTCGATTATTATCAAACTGACTGCAATATTTTTCTGTCCGTGAGGATCCCGCCAGAGCACCTTCTACTTCTAATAGTAATAATAGTAATAGGCCATGAACTAGATCAGAATCATTCTCAACGAATCCATAAGAAGTGATCCAATCTTTTTCATCGTGTCTGGATGAAGACCAAAGATCTTGAGCGACCGATCCGGCAGAACAACTCAAAAGATAAAGAAGTATCGTGAATTTCTTCATGCTCGTTCCAAGTTCGAAGTACCATTTGTACAAATAAGAATCCCCTCCCTTACATGATTTCTTCTTCATATAGATAGATATAGGATCTATGGGGCAATTACTTAGAAGTACATTTTGTGTAACAGCCCTTCCTATCTGATAGAAAAGGATCCCATGATCCTGAACCGATCTTATCTGGGATCGAAAATCCCAAGTTTTTCTATGAAGAGCTGATCTAATTGTATTAGTTTCTATAATGGATTTCTTCTGTGTAATACTAATTGATAGGGCCTCATTGATAAGTGCTACAAGATCTCGCGCATTGGAACCCATGGTTATGGACCCGAATCCGTTAGTATGGAACATCTTCTTTTCCAAGTGAAATCCCCTAGTATATGAAAGAATGAAAAAGTGCTTTCGTTGTTGTGGAAGAAGAAGCCTTCGTATCTTAATGCATGTATTTAATTTATTCGGAGCTATTAGAGCGGGATCCACTTTTTGGGGAATATGAGTCGAAGCAATAACAAGAATCTTTCCAGTGGAACATCTTTCACAATCCCTGGAGAGATAGTTCTCTAATAGACCGAGGGATAAGTAATTCGACTCATTCACATGCAGATCATGAATGTTTGGAATCCATATTATGCAAGGAGACATTGCTTTTGCTAATTCGAATTGAAGGGTGATATCAAATCGGTCTATTTTCGGCGTCATATACATAGTTAGCAGCTCCGTATCAATATCAAGGTCATCATCACTATCATCAATATCGTCACTATCATCAATATCGATATCGTCACTATCATCAATATCGATATCATCAATAAGATAACCTTTAGGCTTGTCATCCAGGAACTTGTTCGGAAATACCGTAATGAAAGGAACATAGGAGTTTGTCGCTAGGTATTTGACCAAACAGGATCGTCCAGTTCCTATAGAACCTATCACTAAAATACCTCTAGAAGGGGATAGGGCTAAGCGGAGCGAAAAGGGTTTTCCATGAGGAGATGGGGAATGAAAACTATTAGCCCCACACGAGGTTTGTGAATAAGTGATTGTCTGATAATGAGCAAGGAATATCCGTCTTTCTGCTAAACAGGATCTATTGAACTCATAATTCATTAGATCCTTTTGATGAATGTCAACTAAGTATCGTAAGGAAATTGATCCCGGTTGTTCAATCATTTGATAACCAGAGTCATTCTTTGATAAATGATCACTATGAGTCAGACTCAATAGAATTTGATCAATCCTTTTTTCTGTCGTTAAGGTGGAGAACTGAACCAAGAATTCTCTTTCTTCATCATCAATCGAATCACTGTTCGCGACCCAGAATTCTATTTTCTCATCAATCCAATCACCGTTCACGTTTTTTCTTTTTCTTATCAATGAATAGATCTCTTTACTTGTACGACTTAGATGTCTCGTATTTCTCGAAAAAATGATTCGATTGATGGGATTTGGTATGATACTTACAAGATCGATGAGATTGATCTTCCAATATTTCTTCTTAGAACGTATTGATTTGACCCCATAAGCGGGACCACCACCCAATAGCATGTTGCCACCAGAAGCAGAACCCCGTATTTCTTCCAGAGAATCTCCTAATTGTTCCAGAACAACT